CCAAACATGCCAATATTAGCATTGATGGTACGTAAATGTAACTCGTTGTTCAAACAACTTAGAGTTCCTAAAGCTCCTTGTAAAGCTTGTTGGAAAACCCGTTGTCGGACTTGATTAACCGCTCTTTGTTGTTCAAACTGAATAGTTTCATTTTTGTAATTTTCTAATTGTTCTAAAGTTTTAGAAGTTGAATTAATCAAAGTCATTTTTTCTCGTTCTATTTCCGAATATCCAGTGACTCGAAACTGATCCGCTTCTAGTTCTATTTTCCGTAAGCGAACCCGGGCTTTTTCCAGTTGTTCAATGGCCCTTCCGCGTAGTTCTTCTGAATTTCTAATAGTATTAAAGATCCTCTTTTTTCGATTATCTAATAAATCACTTAATGAAAGTAGATTATCTTTCCATTCATTTTAAAATGTTCATGATCCCTTCCCGAACCAAACTTGAATTTTTCAATTCATTTGGCTCTCACGCTCAATTACTTCAATTATTTATGGTGAATTTCCATACTTTTTTTTGAATGTAATGAACCTATCTTCTCTTTTATGGTTAATTTGAACAAAATTGAAAACAAGTGCTAATCAAAACTAGCCCATAAGGAGGACTCTTCTGAGCCAAAAAAGTAATTGTCAGCAAAATTGTTTTTTTTTTCAAATCCAAAAATGTTTTTTATATGTAGGTCATCGACTCAGCCTTTTTAGCATTTTTAATATTTCATTCTAAATTAATAAATTTATCGCTACGAGTGTTCTATATCAATAAATGGAGAACTTTATTTTAAATTGTCTTGGTATTACCATAGTGGTAGAAAGAATACACTGCTGCACCTGGACTTCAAAGCGTTTAGTTTTAACCATTATAATGGGCCCACATTATTGGTTGATAGAGAATCAAAGTATATTTCCCAACAACTCACGAAATGCTATGGTTTTTACATATAATTGATTCAGATTCAGAAGTAATTCGCGAAATCATGTACCTTTTGTCCCTAGTTATAAAGTAAAGAAAAAAGAAGTACAGCTGGTTGGATCCAACCTATTCTTGAAATAAACAACTCGCACACACTCCCTTTCCAAAAAAGATTAATACACCAATTACTACACTGAGATTTATTAGATTTGTTGCTAAAATATCGGTATTAACCCCAAAACTCTCGGCGGATGGCCAGTGACCCAAGAAAACGAAAGAATCGGTTACATTTTTCATACGATCTCCTTATTATAGATAAACTAAAAAAATCATTGTATTGCTTCACTTATTTATTACTTATAAATACAAAATAGGTTGAAAATGAATTTTTGTTTTTCAATTGAGATTCCCGATAACAATAATACTTTAATTTATGCGAATTAATTATTAGGTACTAGGTTTCATGTGAATTACGAAATAGCTCTTTTGTTCGAGCACTCTAAAGAAAGGGAAGGAAGAAAACGAGTGTAAGTCTTCATCAGTCCTTCCCTTGGGTTATTTTCTGAATGAATAAGTAATGGTGTAAGGACGAAATTTTAATATATAGTGTTAAAAACAACCAATACGTTCAAGACCCTAAAAGAAATAGAGATTTCTCATACTTCTGTTCCTTTTCTCGGATTAAACAAAAGGATTTGCAAATAAAAGGGCTAATGCTACAACCAACCCATAAATTGTTAAAGCTTCCATAAAAGCTAAACTAAGTAATAAAGTACCTCGTATTTTTCCCTCTGCCTCGGGCTGTCTCGCAATACCTTCTACAGCTTGGCCTGCAGCAGTACCTTGACCAACGCCAGGTCCAATAGAAGCAAGTCCTACAGCCAATCCAGCAGCAATAACGGAAGCGGCAGAAATAAGTGGATTCATGATAAATAAGTTCCTCACACACAAAAAAAATAAATGGTTAATGATACAATCAACCAATGAATTAGAACTTAATTATTTCATTCTAATATCCATCCAATAGAAATAATTTTAAATAAAAATGCCAAATATTAATATTTTTGAATTTTCTCATTAGAGAAAGGCGCCATCTTTCGATTTTTTTTAGTCAAAAAATTCACAGTTATAAACGAAACAAGAAAGACTTCAGTTGGCATCTCTAGCTAAATTTTAGTAGTGCAAATGAAATATTCATATATAACTTGTCAATTTAAAAAATTCCTCGAATATAAAATAATATACAAATATACATATGTTTCTTACATAATGTAAACCACCTATTGTTTCTCAAATTCCATCATATTTTCTAATCATTCTTCGAAACATCTAAACTAAAAAATCGACTAAGACTAATTAATGATGACCTTCCATGGATTCGCCTATATAAGCTGCGGCTAAAGTTGCAAAAATAAGAGCCTGAATCCCGCTTGTAAATAATCCAAGGAACATGACAGGTATAGGAACCACTAAAGGTACTAAAGAAACAAGAACAACAACTACTAATTCATCCGCTAATATATTTCCAAAAAGTCGAAAACTAAGTGATAGGGGTTTTGTGAAATCTTCTAAAACATTAATGGGTAAAAGAATTGGAGTTGGTTGAATGTATTTACCAAAATAACCTAATCCTTTTTTTGTAAGACCCGCATAGAAATAGGCTACTGACGTGAGTAAAGCTAATGCAACAGTAGTATTTATATCATTTGTGGGTGCGGCTAACTCCCCGTGAGGTAACTTTATGATTTTCCAAGGGAAAAGGGCCCCTGACCAATTAGAAACAAAAATAAATAAAAACATAGTTCCAATAAAGGGAACCCAAGGGCGATATTCTTCTCCAATTTGAGTTTTGCTCACGTCTCGAATGAATTCAAGGACATATTCAAAAAAATTCTGACCACTTGTTGGAATGGTTTGTGGATTCCGCGCAGCTATAGCAACCGATCCTAGTAAGATAGCAATTACAACCCAAGAAGTTATAAGTACCTGGCCATGGATTTGCAACCCCCCGATTTGCCAGTAAAAATGTTGACCTACTTCCACACCAGATATATCATATAACCCCGGTGTGTTGATTGAATATGAGAGAATATTCATATTGTCCTATGACAGAAATATAACTTAAAAAATTATTTTGATTCCATCATCTCTTTCTCGTCTACTTTTTTTTATTTAGGGTACCGATTTAATTCTTATTATTTATTAGTTATATATAATATTATATGCTTTTTTTATTCAGGAAAGTAACCAATTCTATTATAAATTATAGGGATTAATTTTATAATTTCTAATTGAATTGTTCATTTTTTTTTAGTAGTATAATAAAATCAAGGATTTCTTAAATAACTAGAACGACCCTCACAAATTGCAAATACTAACTTAGTAAGAATTAATCGGATTGAAGATATAGCATCATCATTTCCCGGAATCGAAATATCGGCAAGATCCGGGTCACAATTTGTATCGATTAAACAAATCGTTGGAATTCCCAAAGTAATACATTCTCGAACGGCTGTATATTCTTTTTGTTGGTCAACGATGATTACAATATCAGGTAATTCTGTCATATATTTAATCCCGCCCAGATATGTTTGCAAGTGAGATAATTGTCTCTTCACCACCGCGGCATCTCTCTTCGGGAGACGGATGAGCTTTCCCGCCTTTTGGTCCATTCGTAAATCCCTGAATTTATGAAGTCTTGTTTCTGTAGTGGACCAATTCGTTAACATACCCCCAAGCCACTTTTTATTAACATAATGACATCGAGCCCTTATTGCAGCCCATGCTACTGAATCAGCTGCTTTATTTTTTGTCCCAACAATTAAAAATTGTTTTCCTCTACTTGCTGCATCAAAAACTAAATTACAAGCCTCTGATAAAAAACGAGCAGTTCTGGTAAGATTTAAAATATGAATACCTTTACATTTTGCAGAGATATAAGATGACATTCGAGGATTCCATTTTCGAGTACCGTGACCAAAATGAACTCCCGCCTCCATCATCTCTTCCAAATTGATGTTCCAATATCTTCTTGTCATTTCTCCACAAACGTTAACTCTTTTTTGAATAAAGAGATAAGGTATCCTGAAATAAATAATTGTTCCAACGGAACCTTCTTTTTCATTTTTAACGTGGATTGGCCATTGATACACAAACCAAACCTAAAATCCCTTTCTATTCGTTATTTTTTTTTTTGAGTTTCCTTAATTTATTACTAAATTACTAAATAAATATTAAATAACTAAAAAGGATGAATCTCTTGTATTAAATCCCTAAAATAATTGTTATTTTGATTCATTACCTAAATTATTTGAAAAGCAATAATCTAACAATTCCATGTGGTAAAATAAAATATCTCTCTTGAATATATTCTTGGTTTTTTTGTTTAAGGAAATGCTCTTATGTTGATTTGAGCGGTGTACGAATCCCTTGAATCCAGTACCAACAGGTATCATCCCCCCCAGAACAACGTTTTCTTTGAGTCCTTTCAACCAATCAATACGGCCTCGGAGAGCCGCTTTTGCTAAAACTCGAGCAGTTTCTTGAAAACTTGCTTCCGATATAAAACTTTGAGTATTCAGAGATGCTCTCGTTATTCCTAATAAGATAGTTCGGTAACAGATCGCTTCTTCCAAAGCGCGTCCCGTCCGTTCTGCTCGAAACAATCCAATTAGTTCTCCAGGCAAAAAAACATTAGACATTCCATCCTCTGAAACCAAGACTTTGGATGTTATTTGCCGTACAATAATTTCGATATGCCTATCATGAATCTGCACCCCCTGGGATCGATAAACCTTTTGGATCTTATTAACCAAAGAGATACGACTTTGCGCTATAGTTAGCTCAGCCCCAACCAAGAATCCCCACGGAATTCCAAGAATTTTTGTTATCCGTTCGTTCCAACCATTAATCCGCTTTTTTAGAGTGATGGATATTGAATCAACTGACCGAACTTCTAAGACTTGTTCCACTTTTGGCAAACCTTGCGTTATATCACCAGACCTCGATTTTTCATATATAAAGGTAACTAAAGTATCCCCTTCCGAAATGATTTCCCCATAATGACCGTGAGCTGTTGCTCCTGGGGTAACCAAACAGGGCTTAGCCGATCTTATTACTACAGAATCAAACTGAACAATTAGAACTTGACCTGATTTTAAGTGCAGTCCATTTTTTGTTATACATAAATTTTCACAAAGAAATTGTCCAAGACGCATCTTTATAGATGTTTTGTCACAAAAATGGTAATAACAATGCAAATTGAATAAATTCAAAATGATGTTACTACAAAAATAGGGATTATAAATTCTTAAATTTTCATCCATTAAATAATATTGATATTTAAGGACTTGAAAAGTTTGTTTTAAATTGTCAAGTGGTAAAAAATTATTTACCAAGATCTGATTATGAGTTATTAAATGGTACAATACAAAAAAATTTGCAAACTTAAGGACTATTCCTAAAGGACCTAAAGAATTTTTAATTGGAATTGGGCGATCTTTTTTACTGGATTCTTTGTGATATTTTACATCGTTGAGTATGAATGGACCCATTCGAAAACAATTGGATGATGATAAAACTAAAAAAGACTGACGTTCCTTATTTTTACCTAACAACGTACGAATAGTTCCTTGATTTTGGTTAAACGATTGTTGAAGTTTTGTTTTTAAATAAGGGGAAAAAAAAGGATTCCTATTGGTATACTCTGATCCATCATCAAAAAAAAGGGGGGGATCCTTCCTTTTCCCGATATACGAAAGAGCTGATTTCATAAAATCGATCCTTAGAAAATCTCGAATCATACCATTTATCCTTACTTCAACAAAAGAAACACGGGCCTTTTCGATAGCCGAACTTTTTTTGTCTTGTTTCCAATTCAATACTAAACAAGTACGTACTAATTGAATACTTGTGTTATAAATTCCCCAAGTGACTTTGCCATTTCCATAAAGTATATAATTGAAAACTTGAAGTTGCATACTATCCCTTTCTTGCAACAGATCCTGAGGGAAAAGTGTTGCTAAATTGATACCATCGGTTATTTCATATGTGACTACGGGTCGAATAAAAACAAAATACTTTTTATGATTAAGAGTGATCCGTTGGACATAGAGCCAATTTGTCAAATTTTTGGCTTCCTTGTAATTTATCTTTCCTGGTGGTATCAAAATGCCGCTATGTCGGGATATCTTATCTGTCTGCCCAGGAAAATAGATATCTCCAGAAAAAATTTTTAGTTCAATCTTTTTTTTTTTTCTCTCCACCCGAACCACTCCACCTACTCGGCTTCTTTTATTTAAAGTAATTTGCGTATCTACCCCAATGATACTATTATTCCGTACCATTATCGAACAAGATCCAGATAAGATATGTACTTCCTCGGAAATAAAAAAAAATCGATCTACCAGTTGGTATTTTGGTCGAAATTCTTTGACTCCTCGATATTCAATCAAATCCTCTTTTTTAACGATGGAATGCACCTCTATAGTCTCATATTTAATAATTCCCGAACTCTTTGTTCGGTATCGAGGATCATTGAAATAAGCAAAAATACTATTTCCACGGAAAATACCATTTACGGGTATTTCAATCGAGCTACCGTCGCAAAGGGACATTAATTCTTTTTCTCGCTCTTGACTCGATTGAAATGGAATAAGGAATCTATTTTTTCGCCTCTTTGCCAATAAACCGGAGTTTTTTGTCGGATATATGTGATTGCAATGACCCATTCGATTACGTTCTGAATAATTCGAAATCCTATGTTCTTTTTTACGACATTTTGAAGGATCATTAGTCATTAAGGAGTTAGAAATATGAGAATGAGTGGTCATTTGATCTTGATCCTTGTGGAGTGAAAAGGAGACTACACTGGATCTGTACAGCCTTGCCGATAATATCCATAAACGACTTGCTTTTGGTAAAAGATGAACATTACCATATGTAAATTCGGGTGCATGATACACATCAGTACTCCAGTGCATTTCTCCTTCTGAGTCAGAATAAATATGTTTTCGAATTTTTTCCTGAAAATTCAGAGTCGATGCCCCCGTACGAATTTCAGCAATCACTTGTTCGGATTCAACATATTGATCGTTTTGAACTAAAAGAAAACTTTTTGGCGGAATATTCACACTATGTAGAATATCTTCGCCCTCAATAGTGACATACAAGTATCTATAACATAGAAACGCAGGGTGTCCATGACGTGTACGTGTGGGATGAACCAACTCCTCATTAAAATGAATTTTTCCATTAAAAGGAGCTCGTACGTGTTCTGCAGTACCCCCTGTGAATACTCCGCCCGTATGAAAAGTTCTTAATGTTAGTTGAGTACCAGGCTCCCCAATAGATTGACCTGCAATAATACCTATAGCTTCTCCCAATTCGACCAAGTCACCGTGAGTAGGACTTCGGCCATAACATAATCGACAGATCCAAGATGTACTCCTACAAGTAAAAGGAGTTCGGATGGCTATTGGTTGAGTTCGAAAGGTTATGAATCTATTGACAAGCCCAACCCCGATATCTTGATTTCGGGTCGCAATGCACCGCGAACCGAGATATATATCGTCTGCTAATACGCGACCTATT